TTATTGAGAAATCGATGTCTTACTCCATGGATTCGAGGGAACAAGAGAACAATAGCCTGACAAATATTTTGTTCGGTCCGATTCAGGTGCCAATTCAGGTACCAAATAGAACCCATCATTGGTTTGATCATTGATAAGGTGAATACCCAGGCCCTTCAATGCTAGGCATAATGAGGATAAGGACCTCAAAATAACCTCTTTTCGTCCTATGAACTTTAAGGTGTATGAAGTATCATATTTGACTCTTGGGGCGGATTGATAGAGACTCCATTTAACTTAGGTTGATCTAGGCCGGAGGCAGACCTACGTCAGGGTAACCCTTCTTTGAAACACTTTGGTATTGCTCCCGGATCAGAATTCAAATAATGAATCCGAGCACATGGAGCCATCTCGTTATCTTCCTGTCAAGAAAAAATATGGTAGACTAGCCGATCTTTTTATCAGTTAATGAAAGAGCCCAATGCAAAAAAAAAGCATGTTGGGTCTTTGAAACAGTTCGAATCATTTCGATAATAATAAGTTTGATCTGTTTTACCGAGAAGGTCTACGGTTCGAGTCCGTATAGCCCTATACATTTTTGTATTCATTTCCTAATTAGTGCGTGTGACCGGCCGGTTGATTGTTCCATAGAAATGGAATCATTCCCACAGGATCACGGAGATCCCTCGGGGCTTGAAAACAATAATTTATTCCAATGGATCCAATCGGATCGGTATTTTCAAATCTCGGATAAACAAACCCATTCTTCTTCATTAATCTTCGTCTGTGAATGACATACGGCCTTTTTCCTCTTTTATTTGTCCATGATCCAAGATTTAGTGATACACCTTTGCTTTGGTATACCCAAGTCAATTTATGAAGTCAAAATCATAACATGAGCCTGGCTCAAGAAAAACTCCAACCTGACCCAACCAAATCAAATCCAAATTCAATCTAATAGTAAGTCACATTATCTAGAACCTATTCTTGTTCTTGTATTTGTAGAAAAGCCAGAGTTTCAAAAACGAAGCTCTTTGGTAAGTTTCATTGTACAATAGGCTTTTCTTTGTATAACCGGCTTAGCAAAGCAAGTCGTCATTTTTCTGTACAATACTTAAACTTATAACTTCTTTTTTTTTATTCCAATTTACCCAATCCAATTTGTTCATCATTCCAATTCTACCAATGCAGACTTTATCTAAAAAGATTAGGGCCCATTTGAACTTGGATGAGTTAGGAATCCCCCGACGTATCGCCTTTTGGCAGAACAACAATCCCAATTCATTGTTTTAGAGACAATGAATTGGTCCTAAATGTATCAACGCACCCTCTTCTATTTCTATGTTCTATGAGTTGGTTTTGGGATGGGGAGATTTTGTCTATCGAATCGTTCGACAACGCATGATTCCATTCGAAGTATCTTCTGTAAATCATTTACGATTCAGCCGACTCTACCATTAAACTATGCCCCATTTTGTAGGTTTGCTTCAAAAGAAACGTTTTTTGTTGTCACGAAACCTAACTCGTTGGTTGGTCCTGCTAGGTGTTATTATTACATTAAATAAATAAGTATTTCGAGTCATTCCAAATCACGATCTTTAGTCCTAGAAATGGGTCTGAAATGATTCTTTCAAGACTTCTAACTCGGGGGTAAAGCCGGGGCCGGGGTAGTACAGGTCCAAAGTTTCCTAATTTGGGTATAGGAACCCACGAGTTTTTATATGGAAGGGTTCTTCACAATTCAATGGATTGAATCAAATCAATTAAGTATAAATCTGGGACAGGGAGAGAGAATCGAATCGGTCGATGCATTCCGTTTTCGTATCCGTATCAAATCAATAGAAACAATAATCCTCTATCCGGATCTTAATGAAAAGAATACACCAACACAGCCACGTAGAATATACCATAAATCCCGAGATGGAAATTCCTAGAAATTCTATTACATCTGACTACTGACTATATTCTAAATCACTAAGAAAAAAAAAAAAGAGAGAGAGAGAAAAAATGGGCCAGACCTCCTCTTTGGCTCTATTATATTAATAGAATATTGAAATTCTTTATGTTTAATCTTATTTGAATAATATTGTTTGAATATTATTTCACTTTCAATTCATATTATTTAAAATATTCTTTCAAAAAAATTCCTTAATTCCTTTTTTTGTTTGATAGAAAACCCGAGGCAAGGTAGGAGAGAGTTTGATTTGTATAATAGCATTATATGTCTACACCATATCTAAATAGAATCGAAGTAAGTGTAAGTGGGATTCCATTGGATGAATCTTGAGACGATACATGACCCACAACAAGTAAACAAACGAAACTATGTGGTTTGATCAAAATTGTTGTTTCGACTAATGTAGTTATGGATGAATTGAGAATTCCAATTTGAATCAACTAATTCGGTATATTCCACATTAATAGGAGTGCTTCTATGTTTCTGCTTCACGAATATGATATTTTCTGGGCATTTCTAATAATATCAAGTGTTATTCCTATTTTGGCATTTCTAATTTCCGGA